AAAAAGAGAAGAAGAAAAAGAGACGAAGGAAAGAACGGAGAAAGAGCGAATACAGATAGCAGAGGCCTGGGATACCATTCCAGTTACACAAGTAATAAGAGGTTGCATGTTACTAACTCAATCTATTTTTAGAAAATATATTGTATTACCTTCATTGCTAATTGCAAAAAATAGTGGACGCATGTTCCTATTTCAATTTCCCGAATGGTTTGAGGATTTACAGGAATGGAATAGAGAAATGCATGTTAAATGTACCTATAATGGTGTTCCATTATCCGAAACAGAATTTCCGAAAAATTGGTTGACAGACGGTATTCAGATAAAAATCTTATTTCCTTTCCGTCTGAAACCTTGGCACAAATCGAAACTACGATCATCTAAGAAAGGTTTAATGAAAAAGAAAAAAGAAAAAGATGATTTTTGTTTTTTAACAGTTTGGGGAATGGAAACTGAACTTCCTTTTGGTTCGCCCCGAAAAGGACCTTCCTTTTTGAAACCCATTTTTAAGGAAATTGAAAAAAAAATTGGAAAATTTAAAAAGAAGTCTTCTCGAGTTCTAATAGTTTTTAAAAGAAAAAGAAAATTACTTCGAAAAGTTTTAAAAGAAACAAAAGAATGGGTTATCGAAAGTGTTATTTTTATAAAAAAAATAATAAAAGAACTTTCAAAAATTCTGTTATTTCGATTAACAGGAAGAGAAGTATATGAATCAAGTGAAATTAAAGAAGAAAAAGATTCTATAATAAGCAATCAGCTAATTCACAAATCGTTTAGTAAAATTGCATCTACGAATTGGACAAATTCTTCATTAACAGAAAAAAAAATCAAAGATTTGACTACTAGAACAAGTACAATTCGAAATCAAATAGAAAGAATTATAAAAGAGAAAAAAAAAGTAACTCCAAGAATAAATAATATTAGTCTTAAAAAAACAAGTTATAATGCTAAAAGATTCGAAAAATGGCAAATATTCAAAAAAAGAAATGCTCAATTAATCTCTAAATTACCTCTTTTTTTGAAATTTTTCATTGAAAGAATCTACACAGATATATTTTTATGTATCATTAATATTCCCAGAATGAATACAGAACTTTTTCTTGAATCAACAAAAAAAATTATTGATAAATCCCTTTACAATAATGAAAGAAAACAAGAAAGAATTAATAAAATTAAGAAAAATCTAATTCCATTTATTTCGACTATAAAAAAGTCACTTGATAATATTAGTAATAGTCAAAAAAATTCACCTATTTTTTATGACTTATCCTACGTGTCACAAGCATATGTATTTTTCAAATTATCACAAATCCAAGTTAGTAACTCGTATAAATTAAGAGCTGTTCTTCAATCTCAAGGAATCCCCCCGCCTGAAATAAAGGATTCTTTTGAAACACAAGGAATGGTTGATTCGAAATTAGGGGATAAGAAACTTCCGAGTTATGAAATGAATCAATGGAAAAAGTGGTTAAGAGGATATTATCAATACAATTTATCTCAGAGCAGATGGTATAGATTAATACCAGAAAAATGGCGCAATACAGTTCATCAGCGTAAAAAGGAAAATTTTAGCAAAAGGCATTCATATGAAAAAGACCAATTAATTGATTTCAAAAAACAAAAACAAATTGAAGTATATTCATTATCTAATCAAAAAAGAAAAGAGAATTTGCAAAAATACTATAAATATGATCTTTTATCATATAAATTTCTTAATTATGAAAATAAAACGGAATACTTTTTTTATAGATCTCCGTTTCAAGAACGTAAGAAGCAAGAGATTTCTTATAACACGCATAAAGAAAATATACTGAGGAACATCCCTATCGATAATTATCTAGGAAAGGTCCATATTCTATATATGGAAAAAACGGTCGATAGAAAATATTTTGATTGGAACATTCTCAATTTTGATCTTAAACAAAAAGGCGATATTGAGGCCTGGGTCAGCAATGGGAATCAAAATACTCAAATAATTCCTAAAAAAGATCTTTTTTACCTTATGATTCCAGAAATCAATCCACCAAACTCCGACAAAGTATTTTTTGATTGGATGGGAATGAATGAAAAAATGCTAAAGTGTCGCATAGCGAATTTGGAACCTTGGTTCTTCCCAGAATTTGTGTTACTTTATAAAGCATATAAAAGCAAACCTTGGTTTATACCAAGCAAATTACTTCTTTCAAATTTGAATAAAAATGAAAATAGTAGTGAAAATAAAAAAATAAATCAAAAGCAAAAAGGAAGTTTTTTGATACCATCGAATAAAAAGCATCGAAATCAAGGAGAAAAAGAACCCACAAGTCCAGGAAATCTTGGATGCGTTCTCTCACAACAAAAAGATAGTGAAGAAAATTATGCAAGATCAGACATGAAAAAGGGGAAAAAGAAAAAACAATACAAAAGCAGCGCGAGAGCAGAACTAGATTTCTTCCTGAAACGTTATTTGCTTTTTCAATTGAGATGGGACGATACTTTGAATCAAAGACTGATCAATAATGTCAAGGTATATTGTCTCCTGCTTAGACTGATAGATCCAACCCAAATTACTATACCCTCGATTCAAAATAGAGAAATGAGTTTGGATATAATGCTGATTGAGAAGAATTTAACTCTTAACCAATTGATGAAAAAGGGAATATTGATTATAGAACCCATTCGTCTGTTTGGAAAAAACGATGCACAATTTATTATGTATCAAACCATAGGTATTTCATTGGTTCATAAGAGTAAGCACCAAACTAATCAAAAATATCAAGAACAAAGATATGTTTCTAAGAAGAATTTTGATGAAACTATTTCATCACACCAAAGAATAACTGAAAATAGAGACAAAAATCATTTGGATTTGCTTGTTCCTGAAAATATTTTCTCGTTTAGACGTCGTAGAAAGTTAAAAATTCTAAGTTGTTTTAATTCAAAGAATAGAAATGGTGAAGATAGAAATCAAGTATTTTGGAATGCAAAGGACGTAAAAGACAGCAGCCAAGTTTCGCATGACAGTAACCATTTTGATAGAGAGAAAAATCAATTAATGAAATTAAAGCTCTTTCTTTGGCCTAATTATCGATTAGAGGATTTAGCTTGTATGAATCGTTATTGGTTTGATACCAATAATGGCAGTCGTTTCAGTATGTTAAGAATACATCTGTATCCACGATTGAAATTTTGACATTTCGTGGATAATACACTTTTTCTATATATTCTATACCCTATATATATAATAGGGTATATCAAAGCAAACAAATACATAGATCACATGTCTTGTCTCACATTTCATTCTAATATCCAATAGGAAATGAATAATGTCTCGATTAGATCTCGAAATGAATCAACAGAACCTTCTTTGTTTTAGGTCTAAATTCTTCGATGCGAAAATGTACCAATCTTTTTCTATCCCTATCTAAATCCAATTAGAAATTGGATTAATTGATTTGAATTCAGAAAATTAGGAGTTCATAAAGAAATTTGGATTAGATTATTGTATATACCAGATTCCAATTAATGGCATTATTATTACTGATCAATAAAATCCATATCTGTAAAAAGGGAAAGGGGATTTTTTTATGGTAACAAATTCATTCATTTCGGTTATTTCTCAAAAAGAAAACGAAGAAAACAGAGGGTCTGTTGAATTTCAAGTATTCAGTTTTACCACTAAGATAAGAAGACTTACTTCACATTTGGAATTGCACAAAAAAGACTCTTCATCCCAGAGAGGTTTGCGGAAAATTTTGGGAAAACGCCAACGACTGCTGGCCTATTTGTCAAAAAAAAATAGAAGACGCTATAAAGAATTAATTAGTGAGTTAAATATTCGAGAGATAAAAACTCGTTAATTTAAAGCGTGATACCATTTGAGCTTAGTCGTTTAAATTTTGATGAACTTCTTTTTACTTTCAGCAATGCATGGAAGAACGACTCGGGAAAAAACTTATGATTGCACCAACTACAAGAAAAGACCTCATGATAGTCAATATGGGCCCTCACCACCCATCAATGCATGGTGTTCTTCGACTGATTGTTACTCTCGATGGTGAAAATGTTATTGATTGTGAACCAATATTGGGTTATTTACATAGAGGGATGGAGAAAATTGCGGAAAATCGAACAATTATACAATATTTGCCTTATGTAACACGTTGGGATTATTTAGCTACTATGTTCACAGAAGCAATAACCGTAAATGGACCCGAACAGCTAGGCAATATTCAAGTACCTAAAAGGGCTAGCTATATCAGAGCTATTATGTTGGAGTTAAGTCGTATCGCTTCTCATTTGTTATGGCTTGGCCCTTTTATGGCAGATATTGGGGCACAGACCCCTTTCTTCTATATTTTTCGAGAACGAGAGTTAATATATGACTTGTTCGAAGCTGCTACCGGTATGCGCATGATGCATAATTATTTTCGTATCGGAGGAGTAGCTGCTGATCTACCTCATGGCTGGATAGATAAATGTTTGGATTTTTGCGATTATTTTTTAACCGCGGTTGCTGAATATCAAAAGCTTATTACGCGGAATCCTATTTTTTTAGAACGAGTTGAAGGCGTAGGCATTATTCGCGCAGAAGAAGCACTAAATTGGGGTTTATCGGGCCCAATGCTACGAGCTTCCGGAATACAGTGGGATCTTCGTAAAATTGATCGTTATGAGTCTTACGACGAATTTGATTGGGAGATTCAATGGCAAAAAGAAGGGGATTCATTAGCTCGGTATTTAGTACGAATCAGTGAAATGACAGAATCCATAAAAATTATCCAACAGGCTCTGGAAGGAATTCCAGGGGGACCCTATGAGAATTTAGAAATTCGACGCTTTGGTAGAATAAAAGACCCTGAATGGAATGATTTTGACTATCGATTTATTAGTAAAAAACCTTCTCCAACTTTTGAATTGGCTAAGCAAGAACTTTATGTAAGAGTCGAAGCACCAAAAGGAGAATTGGGAATTTTTCTGATAGGAGATCAGAGTGTTTTTCCTTGGAGATGGAAAATTCGACC